ACAATTAGCTAGAGCAGCGGGTGCTGTAGCGAAACTGATTTCAAAAGAGGGGAAATCGGCCGCAGTCAAATTACCTTCTGGAGAGGTACGTTTGATATCCCAAAACTGCTCAGCAACAGTCGGACAAGTGGGGAATGTTGGAGTGAACCGGAAAAGTTTGGGTAGAGCCGGATCTAAACGTTGGCTAGGGAAGCGTCCTGTAGTAAGAGGAGTAGCTATGAACCCTGTAGACCACCCCCATGGGGGTGGTGAAGGGAAAGCCCCAATTGGTAGAAAAAAACCCGCAACCCCATGGGGCCGTCCTGCACTCGGAATAAGAACTAGAAAAAGGAAAAAATATAATGATAATTTGATTCTTCGTCGCCGTAGTAAATATAAATAGGAGAAAAAAGAGAATTGATTTCATCGTCTTTCAAAAAGAAACAAGAAAAAAGTTTCAATAATAAAATAAGAATTCAATAAGGAGGACTGTGTTCCGTTCATTTAAAAAACAAGACAAAAAGCCGTTCCCTTCAGTAAAAAGAAACCCTTTTGTAGCGAATCATTTATTAAATCAAATCGAGAAACTGAATGCCAAGGCCCAGAAAGATTTCCTAAAAACTTGGTCGCGTGCATCTACCATTATACCCTCAATGATCGGATACACTATTTATATCCATAACGGGAGGGAACATGTGCCTATTCCTATAACGAAATATATGGTCAATTTGAAATTGGGAGATTTTGTACCCACTAGAATTTTTAATAAACCAAACTCTAAAAGCAAAAGTGATACTAAAGCTGTTAAAAGCAAAAGTGATACTAAAGCTGTTAAAAACAAAAGTGATACTAAATCTCTTCGTTAATAAAGTGATACTAAAGCTGTTAAAAGCAAAAGTGATCCTAAATCTCTTCGTTAATAAAGTGATACTAAAGCTGTTAAAAGCAAAAGTGATCCTAAATCTCTTCGTTAATAAAATGAATATAGATAATTATCGGTCATTAGTGAGAGGGGGAGGTACGCCATGATAAAAAAAACAAAGAAGAAGCAATATACAGAAGTATCGGCTTTAGGTAAACATATTCCTATGTCTACTCACAAAGCGAGAAGAGTGATTGATCAGATTCGTGGACGTTCCTACGAAGAAACACTGATGATACTAGCCCTCATGCCTTATCGAGCATGTTATCCAATTTTAAAATTAATTTCTTCCGCAGCAGCAAACGGTATTCACAATATGAATTTCGACGAAACAAGTTTAATCATTAGTAAAGCCGAAGTCAATGAGGGGACTACTGCGAAAAAATTCAAACCTCGAGCTAAGGGACAGAGTTATCCGATAAAAAGATCCACTTGTCATATCACTATCGTATTGAGGGATATATCATTAAACGAAAAATATGAAGAATATATCAGAAAACCTATGTATAGTAGGGAGGTATTATGGGACAAAAAATAAATCCATTAGGTTTCCGACTTGGTACAACCCAAACCCATCACTCTATTTGGTTTGAAGAACGAAAAGATTATTCTGAAGGCCTACAAGAAGATCACAAAATACGAGAACACATTAAAAATTATATAGAAAAGAAGAGAATCTCCTCCGTTACGGATGTAATTTCACGAATACAGATTGACAAAAGAATCGATGTGGTTAAAGTCATAATCTATATGGGATTCTCAAACTTATTAACAGAGGATGAACCGCCCAAAACCAAAATCAAAGAATTACAGGTAAGTTTAAAAAAAGCCATTCACTTCATTCACAACCGAAAACTGAATATTGCTGTTAGAAAAATGAAAAACCCTTACGGAGACCCTACTATTCTTGGAGAATTTATAGCCGACCAATTAAAGAAGAGAGTTTCATTTCGCAAAGCAATGAAAAAGGCTGTTCAATTAGTCGAAAAAGCATATAAAAAGGGAATTCAAGTACAAATTTCCGGATGTATTGGCGGAAAAGCACAAGAAATGGCACGCGTCGAATGGCTTAGAAAGGGTCGAGTCCCTCTCCAAACCGTTACCGCTAAAATCGATTTTGGTTCCACTCAAGTTCTAACTATCCATGGGGTATTGGGTATAAAAGTTTGGATCTTTTGAGACGGGAAATCCTACTATCCAATGCTAGAACAAAAAATGAAAAATTCTTTCGTTCGTTTTTTGTTCAACCAAAACAAAAAAAGGAACAATTCTAGAGGGTTGCATAAGAATTCGAAAAAGGATAGAATTGATATGTTGAGTCCAAAAAAAACAAAATTCCGTAAACAACATAGAGGAAGAATGAAAGGAAGATCTTCTGGAGGCAGTCGTATTTCTTTCGGTAAATATGCTCTTCAAGCACTTGAACCCGCTTGGCTCACCTCTCGACAAATAGAAGCAGGGCGGCGAGCAATGACACGAAATGTACGTCGCGGTGGAAAAATATGGGTGCGTATTTTTCCAGACAAACCCGTTACAGTCAAACCTACACAAACGCGTATGGGGTCGGGTAAAGGATCTCCCGAATATTGGGTAGCTGTGGTTAAACCGGGTAGAATACTTTATGAAATGGGCGGAGTAGCGGAAAATATAGCTAGAAAGGCTATTGAAATAGCTGCATCAAAAATGCCTATACGGACTCAATTCATTATTTCGAAATAGGAATGTAGAACCAAAAGAAGTAAGGAAGCCTTGGGGATAAAAAAAAATAATTGCAGTTTTTTTGGACAAAAAAGATTTCTTTTTTTTTACTTCGTGCTTTGCGTCGAAAGAGCAGGCTAAACAAAAAAACAAAAAAACAAAAAAACGATATGATTCAATCTCAGACCCTTTTGAATGTAGCGGACAACAGCGGTGCCCGGAAATTGATGTGTATTCGAATCGTAGGAGCTAGTAATCCACGATATGCTCATATTGGCGACACTATTGTTGCTGTGATTAAGGAAGCAAAGCCAACTTCGGCTCTAAAACGATCAGAAGTGATCAAAGCTTTAATTGTACGGACTTGTAAAGAATTCAAACGTGATGATGGTATAATAATACGATATGATGACAATGCTGCAATTGTCATTAATAAAGACAACAATCCAGTAGGAACTCGCATTTTTGGTGCGATCACCGAAGAATTAGAAGATACAAAGTTCAGCAAAATGAGGTCAATAGCAATAGCGTCTGAAATAATATAAGAAGTCTTTTCAAAGGAAACTGTGATCTAGTATTTGAATGAAATCCATTTATCAGTATGGGAGATTATGTCTAAGGTATATACCTTTAAGAATTCATAAATCAAAATACATGTTGATTATAAAAAATTTGAAGGCAACAATTTAGTTTATCATGGGTAAGGACACTCTTTCTGACATATTAACCTCTATAAGAAATGCCGATATGGCTAAAAAAGAGACCGTTCGAATAACATGTACTAACATCGCCCAAAACATTGTGAAAATACTGTTACGAGAGGGTTTTATCAAAAATACGAGGACACATCGGGAAAGCAACAAATCCTTTTTGATTTTAACCCTACGCCATAGAAGGAATAGGAAGGGTCCGTATAGAACTTTTTTAAATTTTAAACGGGTCAGTCGACCCGGTCTACGAATCTATTCTAACTATCAAAAAATTCCTAGGATTTTGGGCGGAATGGGGATTGCAATTCTTTCTACTTCTAAGGGTATTATGACAGACCGAGAGGCTCGACTAAAAAGAATGGGTGGAGAAATCTTGTTATATGTATGGTAATTGTAATCTTTATGCCACCAGAACTCGTCCTACAATAAAAGACACCAAAGGCAGAATCATCATCAGAGCTGATTCTTATAATCAGCAGAAACAGCAAGGGAAGCTATTACTTTTAATAAAAAAAAGATATGAAAGAAAACTTTTCGATGAAAATCATAATAGATCGGCTTGCGGAAATAGACCAGTCAAGTATTAAGAAAAATCTTTCTGATTCTCGAAAGAAAACTTTTCTTTCCAAATCGTAATCGATTTTTTTCGTCATTTGGGTGAATTCAAGCAAAAAAAAAGACTATATTCTATAAAGGATAGGGTAGGAATTTGGTGAAGGTTTGGGAGTGTATTGGCGATCTCACAAACAAAATGGAAAATTTGAATTGGAGGTTTTGACTTTCAAAAAGGATGGAATTCTAATGTAACAGGATTCCAGTCGCGACTCCAAAGAACACTAGTTTCTTCCAAGCAAATAGATTCAAGGTTAAGCAATAAAAAATATGAAATTAAAAGTCTCTGTTCGTAAAATTTGTACAAGGTGTCGGCTGATCCGTAGGAAAGGGCGAATTAGAGTCATTTGTTCCAATCCACGACATAAACAAAGACAGCGATAACCTTTTTTCTAAAAAAAAAAGAATTTTAGAAAGTCAAAAAATAGAATAAAAACAAACAAAAAATCTATTTTCAAATCAACATGGATATTTCCATATCTCTCTAACTTATCTTTAGAAATATGATAAAATATGGCAAAAACTTTACGAAGATATAGTTCGAATAGGAATAGACGCACTCGTTTGCGTAAAAGTATACGGAAAATACCCAAAGGAATTATTCACGTTCAAGCAAGTTTTACCAATACGATTGTATCTGTTACTGATGTATCAGGCCGAGTGGTTACTTCGGCCTCTGCTGGCGCTTGTGGATTCAAGGGTAAAAGAAGGGGGACGCCGTTTGCGGCCCAAACAACAACCGAAAATGCTATTCGCACAGTAGTGGATCAAGGTATGCACCGAGCTGTTGTCTTGGTAAAAGGTGTTGGTCGTGGAAGGGATGCAGCATTACGAGCTATTTTTAGAAGTGGCGTCCGATTGCATTTTTTACGAGACCGAACACCATTACCACACAACGGGTGTAGGCCTCCTAAAAAACGACGTACGTAGAAAAAAAATGGAACACCAAAAAGGAGAAAACTATTCATCAAGAAAACAAATCAAATTCTTGGATGGAGAAATCTTGTTATATGTATGGTAATTGTAATCTTTATGCCACCAGAACTCGTCCTACAATAAAAGACACCAAAGGCAGAATC